TAAGGTGATTCTCTATAAGGATATGTACATAAGAGAAAGACCCGACTCGGTATCTGTGTACCAATTTCTGTTCTGGGGTTTACATATACATATATATTTTCTTATAATTGAAATTGATAATTGAAATTGATAATTGAAAAGAATTTTTGAAAATAATTGATACTGATTAGTTGTAAATCAATTTGATTTTGTTATACCATTAAGGAAAGGAAACACATTGAGATTAAATACAAAATGGAAGAACCGTTCACTACTTCAAAATAAAAAATAAACAAAATCCAAAATCAAATAATAAATAATAAGAATAAAAATAAAAAAAACAGTTAAAAAAAAAGTTAATGGTTCCAATTTGTCCTAAATTTTGCAGTCTGTGACTGGAAATCCATTTTTTCTTTTTTCAATTTGAAATAGCTTTTCAATAGAAAGAGAAGGGAAGTTTTTAAGCGGTGTGTGTTTTGAGATACAATCAATCGAAGAGAATAATCTAAACTAGATCCCATAAGAAACAAGAATTCATTTTTGGAAAGAGATTGAAAAGGGATAAGCACAATGAGATTCAAGATCAAAAAAGAAATAAAAAAGAAAAAAAGGGTTCAGCAATCCCCCCCCTCTGAAAAAACAAACAATTAGTAATAAAATGTGGATGAATAATATTTTCATCGATTTTGGATCGGATTTGGCGGCATGGCCAAGCGGTAAGGCAGGGGACTGCAAATCCTTTATCCCCAGTTCAAATCTGGGTGTCGCCTGATCAACAAAATACTTAGAATTTCTTATTCTACTGATAGAATAGAACTCGACAAATTCTTGCCCTGCAGAAGCAAAGGCAAAGGACTGGGCTTGTCGATACTTGATTTATAGAATACATAGTTCTATAAAAGACTGTAAGTTGTTTTCGCAAAATCCGGCTCTGTTTGGGCCGCTACCCAGAACCCAAACAGATATACCAATAGGGATGAGGTAAGGCTTACTTATTAATTCCAGAACTACGAAAGTAAGAGGTCAGAAATCTTGGTATCCAAAGGTTCCTAAAGGACATTCCATTTTCGCTCCTAGGATTGAAGAAAAGATTATACGAAAGACTGTCAAGACTTCCTAATTATCTTACACTACCTACACTAACGTAGGGTCTACTGACTCTGTCAGGAATTAGATTGGATAGGCTGATGGGAAATCAATTTAGGAGTTGTGGAAAGGACCGAAGATACTTTGTATCCATACTTACGAGAGACTCCGAGTACTCAAACATTCAATCAGGATGGTTGGTCGGCTCTTATCTTATAGAATAACAGAGTAAAAGTCAAAGTAAAAAAAAAAAAGGATTTCTTTGGTCGTGTAGGGAGATTACAAAAAAAAATGTATGTAATAATGGTAGTGATGTCTCCCCATTCTTTCACAGAAAGAAAGACAGTAAGGCTTAGATCAAATAGGAAATATAGGTATCCAATAAATAGTTATCTATCTTGATGGTATATTTTTTTTTTATTTTTTTATTTTTTGCTTATGAAAGAAAGGTAACAAAACAAAAAATGGGTCTTACTATTCCCACATCTTCTATTAGGAGCATTCCTTTGCAATTTTCAAGGAAAAGGCGTGTGTATCGTATTTTTACTTAATATTTCCCAATTCTACCAGAAATCCTATAAAGAATCTGTTACGAGTGGATTCATTGAATTGGTTCATCAATAGCCTTAAGTCAGAATCCTATTTTGATTCTGCGTCATTGATTCTACTATGATTATTGATCAATAATGGAATAATTCCTTCATAGAAATAGGAGATATAATTCACATGGATATAGTAAGTCTCGCTTGGGCTGCTTTAATGGTAGTCTTTACATTTTCCCTTTCACTCGTAGTATGGGGAAGGAGTGGACTCTAGGTATATTAATAATTGATTGAGTAATCGATTGAGTAATAGAATTGTATCAATTGTTTAATTGATCGTTTTTCGAAGCTTCATTTTTAAAAAGCTTGTCTCTCTTTCAAAATTCTACTGGAAAGACAATAATGAATAAGAAAATACAATAATGAATAATGATCATTCGATCAAATAATGAATGATTACTATAGTTTAGTTGTATTTAAAAACTCAAATCTACGCATGATAGGAAATTTTTTCCAACCGAATTCCTCCTAAATATTCTGTTTGGATAAACCTGTTCTTACCAGAATTATGGATATTACAATGAGAAAAAACCAATCCCTAGTTTTTTCTTTATTTGTTTCTCTCTTTCTTTACTTTCACTGTTCTAAGAACAAATCGTTCTGCTATTAGATTACGACGATACTTACTTTCTACTGGAAGTGACTAGTGGTTGTCCAAAGAGGTTCTACACATAATAAAATTAGATCTTTCTTCCGCTGAGCGATCCACCACATATCACACATTTAACATTTTAGACTCCTAGAGGTTTTTTTATACTTTTTTGACTCATCTCATGTCATGCTTAAGCATGAAACATGGCCCGAGTCCCCTTTACTAATCTACTTCCTTTCAAAATCTGAAGAAGTTACCATAGAACTTCGTAAATGATCTGTTAATGGCTCAATCAATGACTTCTTGGGATGGGAAATCAAAAAAAAATTCCTTGGTTTTGTTTTCTTTTGCTATAGTATATTCCCATACTATTCTTCCTCTATTGATTCTTTCGATGGATCCCGGAACCTATATATATATATAATTATAAGAAACCTAGAAATTAGAAAGAAACCTAGAAATTAGAAGAATTGGCCTTCAATTATTTTGGGTTGATTGAAATCGAGTGGATGTAGCGAAAAAAAAGAAATAGAATTAGACTGCTATTTCGATGTACTAGTCTACTATATTAGATTAGATGTACATCTAATACATCATATACATACATATTGTAAATTGATCTATATAAACCCTCCATTTAGATAAAGTCTATATCTGTATACAATACAACTATATATGATAATATCATTGTATACAATATTAGATAATATAAAATACTCTAAAGTGTGGTAGAAAGGACTATATAAAGTCCTTTCTACCACACTTTATGATTCCAACCGGATCATTTCATTTAAGACTTGGAATTTTCTTTTAATCCCTTCTTCAATCATTGAAAAAAGGATTGATAAGAACTAATAATTAAGATTCAAATTAATCATTTTGACTGACTGTTTTTACGTAGATAATAAGTAAAAAAGCAGTAGGAACTAGAATGAACAGTGCAGTAGCAATAAATGCGAGAATATTGACTTCCATAATTTCATTATTTCTTTTTTTTTTTCTTCGCAATAACTCGGGATGTAATCCCATAGAGATGAGAAATTTAACTCCTGTAAATTCATTGGGATGAATTGATCCTGATGATACTGAATAGGATCAATATTATGAATAACAATATCTGATCTATCAAATCGATTCATCGTCGAGAATTGAATAGTATAACATAGGAAGATCCTTTATCCATACTAATTCCGAAATGGGATTTTTTATTGGATCAGGAATCCCATTGGATTTTTCATCCTCTTCCACTTTTTCTTTTCTATAACCTACTGCTTTCCTTATCTTATACAACTCTCCTTCCTGTGTATTATACTTACAATTATGAGGTATTATATGACCGGTATTCTATGTGTCACACACAGACCCAAACGAGGTGAGATGGAAAAAAAGGGGATTAAATAAAAAAGATCAAATATTCCAACAAATTTACTGAAAAGGGTCCTTGCTTGGTCTTTTATTTTATTAGTATACTCTTTCTTGTATTTATTTGTACTGGAACGCATACATCAAAAATGATGTCTGCAATTTGAATGAGAATGAGATAGATTGTTTACAATTAGTCATTGAGGATACACAAATAAAGTCAGAACTAGAAAAGGTGTGGTTTAACCTGAAAAGTACTCTGTCGAGGTAATTATGTTAAGTTCATTGTCCATCGTACAATAAACAAATACAATTTTTGTATGTACTCCCGGTAAAGGTAAAATAGGGTTACTCTACTCCATTTCATTGATCAAGAACAATCGAAAAAGTAAGACGAGGATGGTATCTCTTAAAATACTGAATATAGTAATACCACCGATTGTACTAATGTACATATGATATGTCTCTCCTTTATCAATCGGGAGTAGTGTAAAGATTTGAAATTCCCGTATCCGTATTTGTGTGATGATAAATGCGAAATAAAAAACAAAAGAAATAAGGATCCCCACTGGGGATTAGATCTTGCTTCCTGTCCCCCTTTTCCGTGAAAAGAGAGAGATGAATTGATAAATTCACCGGATCCTAGTTCGGGACTGACGGGGCTCGAACCCGCAGCTTCCGCCTTGACAGGGCGGTGCTCTGACCAATTGAACTACAATCCCAGCGAGGTGTATGGCATACATATTTTTAATGTTACATATTCTTAATGTAATCATAAGAACATTCTAGTCCTAGTCGTTGTATTGTAAGAAAGACAGGAATGATATACTGATATCATATCCACATATAATATGGGCTATAGTGAGAGTGACACGTATTACTAGTAACCAATAATTATTTTACTGCAAAAAAGAACTAAACTTTACTTTTTTGTTTGCTTTTCATGATACTTTACTTAATTAAGTAAAGTATCATGAACTAGATCCTTAGAAAGATCAGAAAGAGAAAAATAGGGATAGAGAAAAAAAATTGACTCTTTCTCTTTATTTCTATGGATTAGACATTTCCGTTTATGGAAGACAAATTGGTTATATCATATTCATGGAGCGGTGAATTATTGGGTCGAGCTGGATTTGAACCAGCGTAGACATATTGCCAACGAATTTACAGTCCGTCCCCATTAACCGCTCGGGCATCGACCCAGGAAGAATTCATTCTAGGCTTATCGATAATCTATGATCAACTTCCTTTCATAGTACCCTACCCCCAGGGGAAGTCGAATCCCCGCTGCCTCCTTGAAAGAGAGATGTCCTGAACCACTAGACGATAGGGGCATATACGCCCGACCATCATCATACTATGATGATAGTATGAGCAGT